CGGCCTTAGAGGAATGGATTGCCCTAGGGTATATCGCATTTCATTTCCTAGTAATACCTGATACTACAACAAGTTCTCCAATGAGGCGTGTTCGAATCCTTTCAGAAAGAAGCAGCTCTACTCCCCCAACACCTGAGGGAACGGAACGGCGGAACGACAGAAAGCTCTGACAAAGCCATTCAGAGTCAGAGGCGGACAATTGAGGACACTAGAAAGACAAAGACTAGCAATAGGGTTAGTTTACCTCTTCCTACCCCACTTCTTCGATTACTTCTTCTTATGTGTGGTCTGCCCCCGTCTTCTTAAGGAGGTCTTTCTCACAGGACGGAGATAGGTTATGCAATTATGACTTATTCAAGAGGTCCTATTTTTTTTTAGAGAATCCTTGTGTATTCTACGAGAATAGTTGCTCGAGAATCATTGTGTATTCTACTGGTATAGAATCTTTGTGCGCTGACTCCTACGAATATACCTAACTAGTCCATCCATTTTGATAAGATTCTTCTGCTGCCGCTTCAAACACTCGAACACCTCTCTACTTACCGATCCACTCTTCTCCTTCACCGCCTTCCCTAGCATCTATGTTAGCCGCTTCTCTCAGGCACAGCAACTACGTACCGTACCAAGATATTCTCATTTCGTTCCTGCTGGGCGTATTTCAGTGTTTCAAAAGAGAATTGCTTTTAGCCTTGTAAGAAGTCCTTCTCCAAGCAGTTTATGCGCTTAAACCCTCGCCGTAGAATCGATCTTTCGTGATGAGGACTGTACCTTGAACTCCATTGAAACCAAGACGGATTGCTCCTTGAAAGCAAGCTGAGCTGCCACCGCTTATCAAAGGTGCCAAAGCCTACTGCAGCTAAAGTCAAGATCCGAAATGTGCAACAAAGAAAGGGAAATAGAAGGTGCCCAATCTAATGCTCTAGTCTAAGTTGAAGCTGCCACCTTTGAGATTGGTAAACTACAAGAAAGGCCATCCAGGATTAAGTGCCATCTGGGATTTAAGGTTTAGTACGACCCACTTTCTGAGTCTTGCAGACGAACGAACTCTTCAACAGGGTTTACTTTTCAGTTTCAGTCGAAATTCAATCAAAATACAAGGTTGTTCATCCTTTATGTGCCTTCCCTATAAAGCTAGCTTGGGAGGGGCGGAGCTGTTCCAGACTTCCTTTCATTATGGTATTTCCGAACAAGTTCCTGGATAACAAGCCTAAAGGTTTTCTTATTGATGATATCGACGATGGTCTTGATATTCAAAGATTTGTTGTGAAATAGGCGCCTGGTGGGTGATAGGTGGATATTAGAATGATGGGGAAAGAGCTGCCATACTTGACTAGAACCGAAGGAAGATCTCTCACACCTATAAGTAAGTGGGTAATGGAAACTAGATGTCAACGAGCGGCACATAATTGAAATTGGACAACCTCACCCCCCAGTGAATGTAGTCGGATGGACAGATCGACTGTCGCATGATCGAGTGTGAGCGCATGATCGACTGTTAAGGTAGGACCTTCAACAAAGAGGGTTGATCAACAAGTTCAGACTATTTTCTGTCAATTCGGCTGTCCCAAGATTGTATCATTTCGATTATCAAATCCCAATGTCTTGGTCTTGAATCATTCGATATAAGGGCTTCACTTCAAAGAAAGAGGCATAGGAACAATGTCCCGAAACTGAAGATGAGACTGAAAGCAGCCATACGAGATTAGAGAATAGAAAGAAGGGTTCCAAACAAGCAAGAAAGGGTTCAATGAACGCTGCAGTTCACGATGCATAGCTTCCAACTAGCTCGGAAAGGCAAGAACCCTACTTTAGAGGTATAGGTTGCAAAGAGGGGTTGCTATTGAATCGTCTGTGAACGAATCTGCTGCACATGAATGCACAGACTAAACTGTTGGAGGAAGAGAAGTTGACAACTCCGCTCTTACAAATGCAATTGAATCAGCTCTGAGGGATTAACCGGATTGCACTGATTAGGCAGAAAGATGCCATTGACCTATGTTATATGAGACTGTGGAGCACGAAGGGCAGCCTTTCTTTCCCCAGGCTGTCTTAATCTGAATGGCAGCGATTGCCATTTGATATAGGCTATTTGCCTTGCTATTCCTCCTCGTCTATTAAAAAAGAGAAGGTAAGAAAGTCATATCGGCAAGGAAGAAGAGCGCATTTAGATTAACAATCTCATTGCCTTTTCCTCTTGTTTATTCTATTCTCTGTCAAAGAATGCATATTCTAGCACCATCCGCTCCTCTAGCGGACTCTAAGAAGGGACCTAGTCTGAATCCTATATGCTAGAAATGGTCTATTTTAAAAGGCATCGATTTACTTGACTACCCGGATCGTCGCCGGGTTAAGCACTTAAGCTAAGGCATAGGGCGTAGCGAGTAAAAGAGGCAAAGTCAAGCAATCAGGAGCGTAGCGGATAATCTGTGCAAGAAGTGACTTACCCTTTTGAAAGCAACGGAAGATCCTGAAATTTAGACTTTATTTTATTTTATACACTCTTATCTTAAACGAAGATATTCGTGGCCTCATGAAAACTATTCCCTGAGGAGTAAGCCTAATAGTTTCAGAGGGGGGTTGCCCGATTCCTTATGTGATGCCTTTATTTGATTCCGAAGTGCCTTTGGCATGATCGTTTCGAAGTTATTTCATCTTTCATAAGATAGTCTTTTTCTGAAATCAGAATAGTTGTTGAGCGGAACCACCACCTTGGTTGGGATAAGGGTGCAGCAGCAGTGGTAATAGCAGTAGAACCGACCACAATGGAAACAGCTTGAGCAAATCCCTTTCTCATTATGAACCTACTTTCTTCCGTCACGTGAAGAAGCCCAAGCAAAGGAACTACATCGAAAGACAAAGCCCTTCAAAACTACCAGCAGCACGAAGAAGAAAAAGACAGACGGAAAAAGAAAGCTAAACGATTGACTTCTTTATGCCTAAGGCAGAGGATGTTTTACACTCTACTTTCAAAGTAAAATTCTATAAGATAAAGAGAGTCTTCCATTGATCTATCTATAGGCATAGGCTAGTCATTAGCTTGAGATCGGCCAATTCGGGTCTTATGCGATGCGGAATTTCTCCTTTCTCTGAGGAATGAATGCTCCCATCGGCCTCTACTTCTAGCTCTGATTCGCACCTCTCCTAGGCCTCATTTTCCTCCGCTCCTTGTTCGTTCCTCACCCTTTCTCTTGTCCACAATCGCCTTTTGACTAGAGGTAGAGAGAGAGAAAGCCGCCTCCCTCTAATCTTGATACTACAGTCTCCATATCGGCTAATAATAAATAATAGCAATAAGGCAGATCTAGCCTTAAGAAGAGAGTGAGGAAAGGGCCTAGCTTCTCAATAAGTCATTCAAGGAACTAACTATACTTAAGATGTGAGCTATACCTATTCCTTTGAGCTATACCACCTATTCCTTCTTTTCTTATCTCTTCCCTTTCGGGCCGGATCGGATAAAGAAAGGAGCTAAAGAATGAAATATTCAGAAAAGTAGTCCTTACATTTACATCCCTCCGCAAGCATAAGTAGAGTCTCTGACTTCAATAGCCAGTCTTGTACTAATAGATTGCACAGTGCCCAGTCCTCTAAGATCTATTGGCTGAGTAGTCTCTAACTTCCGTATTCTCCTTCCTTTACTTCCCTTCCCTACTCTTTTGAAGTCCGTTTGCCAATGCGTGAACTTCTTTTATTTATGGGAAAAAGCGTGCTTTGATCGCTTATTCCGCACTTATTATACCAATTCAAATCTTGCATTTGCATGCCCTATTATAAACACTAACTGAATGAAACAAGCACTTTTCTAACAAAACAAATTGTGCCACATCTTCTGAAAGACTCCTTGGGAACAGCTGACCAAAAGCAAGCAACCTTTCTCCCGATGTGAGCTTAAAAAGAATGGAATGGAATCCGGATGCGTAAGTGCCTTCGCTCCCCTAAGCGGGGATGAACTAAAACTCCTAACAAGGTAGGCAAGCAAAGACGGGTTATGCCTTCCAACCCGAAAACAGTGCTTATTACGACGACAGAGTCAATGGCACAAACGGATTCAATAGCTGGGGTAATGCCGACAACTTCAACGAGAGTGAACAGCTTCTTCGTCTTAAACGGATCAATGGCATTGAATAAAAGCATTTCTCGCCCTAGGTCTGGGATCTTTCCCATCTACCATTCCTCAACAACAGGAGTTCAATAGTAGTGCTTTTTCCTCCAACCTTGAGCAATTCGTGTGAACAGATTCAGGATGAATTTCCATTATGCCTATCGCCTTGAGCTTCCTCCCTTTTCTAGTCTACTTGAAACTTCCGACAACAGCTAAATCTATGGCACTTGCCTTGGCTCGGGTACTCCCCTTCTTTTTATAATCCAGTTCAAGCATCATCCTATTAAGGTATATTGATCTGAGAAGGAAGCACTCTTCTATAAACCTTCGAGAAGGTTCGTAGCCTTGCTAACGGTTTTCAACCTTTACCTATGTGCCTAGTGACTGATACCTATCACCGGAGACCCAAGACTAAATTAGTTGTCCTTCTAACCCTTGGCTAAATTCTTGTATTCCTTCACTCAACCTTGGCTTGATAGGCTTAGCACGATACTACGGTTCTTCAGGCCCGACTCGGCATGGTTCACCACGTTCCTCTGCTCTTTTTTTTGGCTTGTTATAGTTTAACCCCGGCTCCTATGGTCTATTATTTCTCTTCTTAATACCCGACCGCTAGGTTCGTTCGAGAGCACGGTTCCGCTTGGGGCGCTTCTGCAATAAATAGAAATAGCATATATATAGAAGTGATATTTCTAGTCGTCTTGGTATTGGATCCGTTTCACCTATGCTAGAACAAAGAAATCCAGAAAATGGAATTCACCGTGAAATGGAAAGCATTTTCTTTCATGACCGACTGAACGACGACTAAAGCAAGCCTTTCTTTCTGTTCTCTGCCATTTTCTGAAAGGATTTGCTGTGAACCTCTGGCGCTCGCTTTAGTGCTCTGTCCCTAATGGAATGGAATAGGAAGATCTGCCCATGATCTAGTGTTCCACATTTCTGGTATTGGAAGAAGGAAGTGTCTTGACTCTTACCCATGCTGATAGATCGGTTTACGCACCTCTACTATTAAATAAAACAAAATGAAAGCTAACTGCAGGACCCCGTACTATTGATATAGTCTACTACTCTAACTAAGGCAGTACCTGTACTCTGATCCTGACCGGCCACGCCTAATCCCAAGCTATGAGCTGTCTCACGACGAACTATTCGAGCGAAAGCTCTGTTCCTTTCTCTTGCTAGGAAAACATGAGTGCTCTTCCTACCGACATTGATAAATCAAATCATACTTACTACGCATTACTGAGCTGATCGGACTAGCTCCGTTCGCTTTGCTGGTTCCTGAATAACACATTTTCTTTTCTGTGCCGGTACACAAGAATGCTTCAATGGACGGATCAAGAGAATGAATCAAGGGAAGGAAAAAGAGAACAGAGAAGTGGAATGTCTCACATCGCAGCTGCTGGGAAGGAACCTCTAGCTTCACCTACTACGGAGTGGACAGATAGATGAACGAAGCTCTACTGACCACTCCACGCTAACCTGTGGGCTACCGCTTCCATGCTCGCTCAGCTCAGTGAAACTCCAACAAATCATTTTCACAATCACGCCTTTGCCTTTGGGTTCTCCTAACCAATGGGAATCCACTAATGATATTTTGAAAAGAAAAAAACCAATTAAAATATTAATGTGGGGTTTTATCTTCTTCATTCTTATTTCTTTTCAGAGTCCTCTAGCCTTCTGCGACGGGCAGATCGATTCACCTCCAATTGTGGATTGGCTTGCCCAAGCGCAAGAGGGACCTCCTCACGGCCAAGAAACAGTACCCGTTGAACCCCCCTCTCCCCCGGTAATCCCGGAACACCCGCCCCTACTGCAGGATTCTATCCGCAGACAGATTCTAGCGCGGAGGCTTTCTTTATATTTCGTAGGAAAGCACACTTCTGCTCACCTACCAGCCTTCTTAGAGATTTTAGAGTCTCATTTTCGAATTGAGAAACGAATAGAATCCGCGTTGATTGATGATGGGTTCTCTCCGTGGAGAATCTTTCATAACTTACCGGATATACGGGGGGTGCTCTTTAATCATACTAATAGCGACAGGGAGAACCCTCTATTATCCCAACGCACTTTGCTCTCCCATCTAGAGCAAATCGAACGAAATGGGACTCGCCAAAGTCTCCCATATAGGCGAGTGAGACGAGCTATTAACAATCTCGAGATATGGCTCGATCGCTACGGGTAAGGGATTCACTTAGAGTTGAAGGATTGGGGTTGAGTGAGTGAGTGAAGGGGTGCTTTTTTTTCTTCTTTCTTTTTTTTTTTTTTTCTGGTATGCCGCTCCGCGAGCAAGGAGCGAGAGAACAAAGAGGGCTGTGGTGATGTTAGAATTTTCACCTATTTGTATCTATTTAGTGATTAGTCTGCTAGTTTCTTTAATCTTAGTCGGTCTTCCTTTTTTATTTTCTTCTAATAGTTCGACCTATCCAGAAAAATTGTCGGCCTACGAATGTGGTTTCGATCCTTTCGGTGATGCCAGAAGTCGTTTCGATATACGATTTTATCTTGTTTCAATTTTATTTATTATCTTTGATCTGGAAGTAACCTTTTTCTTTCCTTGGGCAGTATCTCTCAACAAGATTGATCTGTTTGGATTTTGGTCCATGATGGCCTTTTTATTGATTTTGACGATTGGATTTCTCTATGAATGGAAAAGGGGTGCTTTGGATTGGGAGTAATCACTAGTGATAGGGCAAAAACCGGGGGGAAGGACAAAGGAAAGAGCGATGCCTACATTAAATCAATTGATTCGTCATGGTAGAGAAGAAAAACGGCGCACGGACCGTACTCGAGCTTTGGATCAATGTCCCCAGAAGCAAGGAGTATGCCTGCGTGTTTCGACGAGAACACCGAAAAAACCTAATTCAGCTCTACGTAAGATAGCCAAAGTACGGTTGAGCAATCGACATGATATATTTGCTTACATTCCGGGCGAAGGTCATAATTTGCAGGAACATTCTATGGTCTTAATAAGAGGAGGTAGAGTGAAAGATTTGCCAGGTGTGAAATTCCATTGTATTCGAGGAGTCAAGGATTTGCTGGGAATTCCGGATCGAAGAAGAGGCAGATCAAAATATGGTGCAGAAAAACCAAAATCGATATGAATGGAAGATGCCTCTTGAACTTGTTTTTTCGGTCAGTCGAGGGCAACGTTACGCCCTAAAATAGAACTATACGGAGCCCTTCCGATTGTTAGTCTTGCTACACTACACGAGTCTAGGGTGAAGTTGAAGCAGGAGATCGATCTCAAAACAAAGCCTGACCTAAACCCTTAGGACAAATTAGTTTGATGCACAGAACTTAACACTCAAGCTCCCTTATAAATTCTAGTTTTTAAAAAAATGAGTATGAAACCCCTATCCCTTACCTTGCCGGAACGGGAAAGGGCTCTCTTGCTTTGCTTGTTTGCTTTGTTCCTTATAGCACTGTGTCAAGTTCTCCTTTCATTGGTCTCGGGTGAAGTATCTGTTATAAGCGAATCTTTCCTTCCTTGGCGGATGGTGGCATACTCCCTTCTGGCCTATCCAAGTGCAACTTTTCATTCTAAAAAAAGAGAAAGGGCGATAGCTTTCACTTCTCTCATTCGGAGGGGCTCCTCAAAGGCTCCCCTTAGAGTGGAAATTTCCCCGCCTGCAGAGTGTAAGTATAGAGCTGGGTCCTCATTCCAGTGATTTTCATCTCCTTCTTGCGGGGACAAGAGAACACGAAGATTGAAAGCATCGGCTAGGCCTTTCTTTCTCTGATTAATTTCCAGTTCAAAGACTGAGCGGATCGGAGAAGGTTACCAAGTTGAGTAGAGGGATGTGTTGAAGGGAGCAAAAGTACTGAAATGAAGGATATGGCTAAGTTTATTTATAAGTATAAGTTTCTTTTTCTGAGCCCCCTTATTGTGTGTGCTAGGGTAACTAAGCTGATGGTCGTAACCGTGGGATCTTCTCCAAAGTGTATCAAAACACTAGGAAGCACGATACCACGTCCTGCTTTAGGTTGTGTCAAACCTAGAGCAGACACCAAGAAATCTGTACCACTGATACCACCCAATACATAACCTCGCAAGTATAAGCAAGCGAGGAATGAGTCCCTGCTAGTATTGGTTGGTCTTACTTTATCAGACATAGGATTGTGGCAAGCAAGAGAAACTCAAGTTAGTGTAAGGGTGCAGCGTGAAGGCCCCCTCGAATTGCACCAGAAGTTGTAGGGGGGGAGAACCATCTATACTCCATTGAGGAGAGGCTAAGGCTGTGGGATGCTCTTTTGAATCCCCACTTTCCGGATCCCCGATAACGATATCATCACCGAAGAAATTTAGCATTCACGACAGAGAATTTGATCTCCTTTGTCGTTGAAAATGATTCGAGCCTGGCTTTTTGTTATGCCAGTGTTGAAATCCCTTCTCTTCTGGTCTCTTTGAGGCTTAAAGGGGCTGGCTACAGGCGGTATTCGTCTTCGTCTTCTATTACCTTCAAAAGAACAAAGGCAACAGAGAATCCTAAAAAATATTTACGCGCGGAGTACCTCTACTCTAGCAGGGATCCCTTCGCTCATAAGGAGGGTCCTAGAGGGAAAGAGATTCTGCATGCCCCTTATCCCGAACTGATCGATAGAATCCATTCTAATAGAGCCTAGCTTGTTAGAAACCTCATCTCAGTATTCCATTCAAGAACCAAGCCTTGTTTGTCACATCTAGCTACTCGGATACGAAAGAAAGAGCGGATCGGATGGTAGCATTGGGCTCCTATCTATCGGTTGCATCCTTAGGAACTACCAACTTAATAGGAAAGAAGAGAGCAAAGACAGAACAGAACTAATTAGATCTAGCCATGGTAGCTAGTCGAATGTAGGAGATAAGAACCCTTTAGGACCACTTCCTTACTCAACTAGAATAGATAGAGGTTGGAAGGGAGCGAGTGAAGTATACGTAACGAGCTAGTAAAGGGCTTCGGGAGATCAAAGAAAGAATGACTTCCTCACAAAGCATAAAGAAAAGTAAGGTATATAGCCAGGAAAAAGAGAGACGGATAGTTGAGGGGCCGTGCCCTCGCTGAAGCCAACCCACTTTCTCCTCTCTGAGAGTCAACCCTGACTTTGCTCAGCTAGAGGCTTCCCCAGTCAACATAGAGAAGGACAGTCGATAGAAGCAATCATCCGAGGAACCTTCCTTCACTGTTGGTGTCCCATATTCAAAGAAATTCATAGCTAAGCTGACCATCTATCTGCCCTAAAAGAGCTTGGAAAACGGGTGCCAGCAGTTCGGTTGAAACTCGGAATTAGGTAGTAAGTGAATACTTGGGCTTTTGGCCACCGATGAAAGGAAGATTCCCAGTCATGTAATTAAAAATCGATTGAGAAATCAAAAGCCCATACTTTGGTGTAGCACCGGTTCCGGCTACTCTTTTTAGATGTTATTTCCGATATCCTGGACTCCAGAAAGGAATTCACAAATGACTGAGCGACTATATCATGGGAATATTCCACTGCTGAACGGCGAGAACTAGGCTTGGCTTCTATAGGATCTTTACTATGATATGCTACTTTTCTTTTGGTACTCGTACTGTCGCCCTCGTATCTGCTGGATATGGATAACAATCTGCGGTCTCTACTGGTTATGCTTAAGGAACTGTAACTTAGTCAACTGGTTCTTCGTTCTTCAACTGGATAAAGGACTTGCTCTGGTAATGCAAATGGTACTAATGGATCTACTACTGGTTCTTTGACTGGATCAACGTATGGATATGCTTCTTGCTCTGCTCCAGCAACCCTAGCTTATGGTTCAGGTCCTACAAGTGGGTATGTGACTGGTGCGTGCTTTTTACGTATTAGCTACTTATGCTCCTATTGGTGTTGATACTAGGTATGGATCAGGGTATTGATCTAACACTGGATTTGCTGCTAGGTCTACTGCTTGCTTTATTTATGCCTCTATTGCTTCAACCGAGTAAACCGTTGCTCTTGCTCTTGTCTATGCTTCCTCTTTTTTTCATGCAATAAAAAAACCCAGGCGACCTTTGCCAAATAGAGACTGAAAAAAGCTTCTATTTATAGGCCTTGGAGGCCCTTAACCCTTTTATTAGTAAGATAGGTTGTCTTGGTTCCGTAACATGGATCATTTCAAACCTGGCTTTTCATGAATATTGAACCCCATCCACTAGATTTTAGTGCGCTGAATAATTTTCCCCGTACGGATTTGAGTACGAAAGGCCCACCCCTCAAAGCCTTCTTCCGAACTTGCCAACAAAAGCGGATCGGTCTCTATCAAAAAATAAAAGGCTAGAGAGAAGAGGGGCTTGGGGCTACATAAACTACTACGGTATAAGGTTTTGTGGCAAAAGACTCTATTATCAACACATCCTATTACGCGGCAATTACCACAGTTAGGAGATGTCCTCTTCTCTTAATAGCGAGAGCATCTTAATAAGTGAAGTGGTAGCAGACGGTCTTTCAGCAACAGAAACGGATTTGGTAGCATAAGTTATCCCTCTAGTGAAGCCTATTTGCAGCTTTCATCCTTCTTTTTCCTTACCAACCTTGGGGTAATTCAATGGGGGATTCAGTTCATCATACGGATTGCTTTTTAGAGCATATGGTATTCTACCAAACTAGTTGTTTTACGCAGATGCTTTGTCCTGCCAAGAGCGAGCGGCAGTATAAGGTATTGTCCCCGGCCTTCTGGCTCCTTTTTTGGAAGTTTCTTTTCTCGCGAAATACGTTCTGCCGTCTTTCTCTTTTCCAAGGAATGGGTACTGTTGGGTTATGGGTGGTCGGGTATCGTGTGATACCAATCGGTCCAACGAGGCCGACAACATCTTCTTAAGTGAAAGCATCCGACTCGGCTTCTGTTCTGCGATAGAAGACTCTTTTTTTCCACCCTCCGAGGAAGTGGCAGAGCCTATTGATAGATAGAATCTGCTCTCGGCGGATTACCCTTCTAGTGTTCACTATTATCCTGAAGTTCCTACCTAACTAAGCGGATGTATTTGCAGAGTCCTAAACTCCAGCGGGTCAACTCCCAGGGAACTCCTTATACATAACCTGGCGAAAATTCCCATTTTTTGCTCTATACGAACACGAACTGGGAGGCTCGTGGACGGACCTATTACCCTACGCGTACGCGGACTGAAGGACAAAAAGAAACTCCTCAACCTCTGAGTTCTTCAGTAGATAGGCGTGACGAGGAATCACCTAGAATATAGAATATAAATTGGCACCGGGTTTTTTATTGTTTATTGCTTTCACTGGAAGGCTTTCCTTCCCTGCTGAGGAGTTAGAACTAGGAGAGTCAGCCTACCCAGCCGCTATCAAGGATAGTTTTCTATAATGCTAGAATGTGAGGGAAAAAGGAAGACGCTGACATTCAGACTCGGTTGAAGCCCCTTTCACCTTCTTTGCTCGGGGAAAGCCTCTCAGTCCTCCCATAGAAGAGTAGACGAGAATGGCACTTGTGCCCAGAAGTCATTCAAACTAAAAGACCGTTCGCCTCTACTATTACTATTGATCACTCGTGAACCCAAAAATGTCAAATTCAGGAAAAGCCGATTGGCGGCATCAGCCTCTTCAGTGACAGCTTATGATGAAGCGAAACTAAAAAAGCCTATTTATTGAGAGGAGAGGCCAGGGCCTCCAAAAAGACCTGCAAAATATTCATCTTCTAGTTTTCCACTCTGCTAGATCTATAGCGGGTCAAGCCCTTCAGCCCTTACCCTTAGGGAGTCTCTTTTTTTTCTCTGGGAAACCCGTAGGCTTTTTATTGGCTTTCCGGGAATGGGGTCCCTACAAATTGCAAAAACTGTGGTGGAGCGCCCACTTTCGGGGATCCGGGCAACCTGCCCAATATGATCTGCCTAAGCACTAAGAGAGACATCATGTGCGGGAGTGTCAACCATGAGGCAAGGTACCCTTAAGGTAAGATACCGAAAGATCCGCTTCGCTAGTGAAAGGCGGGTGGTCTTATTCTACAGGCTGGGGATTCCCCCTAATTTCTCCTCTAGGCTAGATACATACTCTTCTCCATATTTTTATAGGTAGGTCTGGGTAGGCCCCGACTATTTCAGTTTCACGTTAACATCCGCCACTGACTGCGGATGATTTGCCTTTATTAAGATAAGAGACGGATACTCTGGCAGCCCTCAACCTAAAAAATGGGAAGAGCACAACTCCCTTTGGACATCATCTGCTCCGGCGAAAGCAGTTTGATCATCTATGGCAGAACCCGACTCAACAACCAAAGTTATGGAAAAAGATCCAGCGAGGGCAGATCCTTTAGACGATTATAAGGGGGGTAGGTGATTCGGCTACATCAACTACTCAAGCATCTTAAGTGGTAACATATGGTCCAGCAACGGAGAAATCTTAACTCGAAGTTAACCCTGTTGAGGTTCTTTCCATCTCCATTTTCACCGATCCTTAGGTATGGTTGACTTGACTGATTAGGCTTACGGGCCTTAGCTTATATTGGACAAGTAAACTTCCCTTAATAAAGGACATAGGCTCACCGACCGAAACAACAAGGATGAACAAAGGAAGGAGCGCCGCTTGCACCCAATCAGTGGTCATAGGCCAGCCAAGGTCGGGTGAGGCCGGAGTATCGAATTACCTACCTGCTGATGAAGAAGCAGTGCACGCAGAAAGTGACCACGCTAGTACCAATATAGGCTAAAAAGCTTTAGGATGCAAGCACGTCCTATTTGTAAAGTAGTCCTGGCCCTGGGAGTTTCAATCATGGAAGGATACACATCCCAAACATGGGTAAATCATATCGGGGGAGTGGGTGATTGATACATGTGTACGTTTTACGAGAGCTCAGATGACTAGATAATCGCACGCACACCTTCGAACTAGGAAAGTTCCCTTTTGACCAGTCCCACTCTCTTTCTATCTATAACTCATTCCATTCCCTAGGTCAGGGATTAGCACGCCCTTACTTCCAGAGGTAAGGCTTCCGTGGTTCGGCGGGAGCCCCCCGCCTTGTCCCAATCGTTCCACGTTCCACCCACTCTCAAGAGCGACTGCTGGTGAACTTCTTAAGCAAGCCCTCAGGCGAGCCCTTCAATTCAATGAATTTCTTCATGAATCATCTAAAATCTTTCTATCTCCCGTCCACCCCCTGCCTTTTCAACGAGTGGATGGATCGGGCAGCCATGCCGGACTTCGGGATGGAGCACCAAGAAACGTAGGAGAGGCAGAGGGATCCGGGGGATGGACCAGTAGAAGCCTAAGGCTGCCGGATTTCCCACGCCCTTGCCCCCTTCGCCGAAGAGCAAATAATCATCTTCCAAGCTATAGCGGAGGCGGCAGGGATAGCAGGAGTCGAGGAAGCCGCAGCAGAAGGCGCCAATAGATAGCTACATGGGTCGCATGGAATGCGGAGGCCCCTCCGGAGCGGGAACACGAACGGGGGAGAAAGCATCTTAGCCCAAACGAAACATAGCCCATCATCCTCACCACCATCGCTAGAAAGATAGGTGGCGGGGAATCAATATACAGAACCTGTTCGCCGGTTGTACGAGTGGCCACCGGAACCACAGCAGGGGAGGCTGTTATTGTTATCAAGCGGGATTCCATATCAAGTCGCAAAAGAACAAGTGATCCCGAAGGTTTTTTATACTAGAAAAGTATATGGATTGGAGTCTGCTCCTCAGCAATTGATCCAAAAAGTCCCACAGCTCCTTCTTAGGCGAGCGAGGTGACCTCCGTTGGAAGAAAGAAGCTAATAGAGTCATAGAAGATCCCGAAAGAGGCGAATTGCCAGAAAGTTTATCAAATCCGATCCTTGCATCATCTGATCTCGATCGGGTTAACTCCTAAATTCAGGCAGTGAGCATCGAATAAGCCAATTGACACTATCGCCTGTTTACAGCAAATCAAGATTAGATGGACAAAGAGAGCTTCAGTCAACACAGTCCTAGAAGCTCCATTCATGCCCACTTCTATTCCTAAGAGCCCATCATTCTACTCAAAAGAGGACGGAGGCTACTTTCGGGACATTGGTTGCAGCGATTTGTAGACCAATAGCAAAAGCAGCAACGATTCGATGCTCTCAAGCAGATCTTCCCCCAAGAGTCAGAGCGCATTCGAGGTCTAATGAAATTCCCGGATCGAGTTCTGACCCTTATCGAGCAGGAAATAGAAATAGAATCGGACAAAGAGCTGTTAGCAGGGCTTGTTCACGAATGCCCTGTTATGTTAGAAGGAATCATTGGACAAAAGCGAAGTTGAGCCGCCAATGGGAGCAGAAAGGAGGTTATAGAACTGGATTGTTTAGCAAATACCATAGCACATAGTACTCGGAACCCAGAGACCAAGACTCAATTCATAAAAGCTCAAACTTACCCATCCGAACAAAGACGCACATATCCCTTTTGGGGTCTGACTAGTGAGCCAGGCAGGAACAAAGCGACGAAAGTCTCCGCAATTGTACTAACGATAGTTCAACATCTCCAAACGGGCAAACTTATGGATTGTGAGCTTTCTCACCATTTCGACATCTCTTTACCATTTCATCGTCGCAATCAGAGGAGACCCGGTCCAACGCATAAGACTACTACATGGACCATATTTCAATGGTACAAGACCTTTTCCCTGGACAGACTTGACAGAAAGCTAGCATTAGGTCTAAAGACGAGTTTACCGGAACCTGAGTCCTCCTCTTGGAATATCTCTGACATCGTTATTATTGATTTGAAAAGTGGCAAAGAATATTATAGGCCAGGCAGAAGCCCTACGTCTCTCACTTTGATGAGTGGAACCTCTTGCCCCCTCGAATCAGCAGTGTTCTTAGCGTACGGGATGATTATGACTGGAGGAAGCCCATTCTCTTGTGAATGAAGCTGGTGCTCATTGTTCTCATAGTAAGAATAGTCAACCAGGGAAAGTCCCATTAGGAAGTGCAAGGGGCACTGCAGATGACTTCCTTAGTCTAGTTCCGTGCTGTTCTCATTAAAAAGAAGAATCGCAGGAAGAGCGGTAAAGCTCCGTAAAACCTTTTTTTTAAGGGTAGCGCTGGCGTGAGGTCATTTCATTAGGTGAGGTTTCTCTTTCGTGTCTTCAATGTGGGAAGATGAAGGGTGACTTCTTCTGCTGTTGAGGTATATGTTGTTTTGGACGGGATAGGTAATGGTTTTAGAGTTATAGGGGCTACGTAGTACAGCTTGGCTTAGGGCGCAGCCAAGTCCAGTCATCTAGATATATACGCTATATCACAACTTCTTCTATCTAAGTAACTTCTTCTATCTAAGTATTATTCAACCTCTCTTTCCTCGGAACTTCAATTTCATCCCTCTAGCTAGGATGGTGGTCTACGATCATGAGAAGGACATAACAGAATAAAGTAATTTCCTTATCCAGCTACAACTCTCCTCCTTCCACGCACGGACAAGGATGGGTTGTTAAAACCTATTCATCTTTTTTTTTGGTTCGATCCGGTTGGTTGGGAAATCTTTATGCTGGGCCCTAGGATCAACAGTGAGCCGCTACTCCCGAAGTTTCGTCCTGGTGTGTTATCTTTTTAGGCGACAGCATCAATCACTCCGGAAATAAACACCAGTTAGTAGAGCTGTTATAAATATACGTATTTTCCAACCAAACGAACTGTCCAACGAACGGATGATCGGTGAGGAGTCGAACCTCATAAGCACGTCTTGAACACGCCGATCATGGACCTGGCACTCGACTGACAAACAAAGGAAGGAGAGTGGATGAAAGAAACGCGGCTGGAAGGAGAGGCCCCGTCCTCGAAATTCGAATTTGTTACCGACAATGAGACCCGCCAAAGATGCTTCCTTAGTTCTACGAACGTGCTAAGCTAAGGGCTTACGCATAATCTACGATAAGACATTCATGACATGATCAGCGGATTTCCGCTGAAGCTTAAGATTTGAAATTCAAAGAAGCAGGTCTTGTCAGTCTTTTGTACTGTACGGAGGCATTTAAGACTTCTTCATTAGTTGCAGTGATAACAACCAAAGCCATGTCATGTCCATGGGCACTCTCACTTGCCCGAACGCTTTCCTTACAGGCTTGAATTGATCGATTGCACTAGTATAGTACTTTATATGATATGCCAAAACTGACAGTTTAAAAACAGGCTCGCTCGTCGCGCTTGCTTCCGCTCCCGACATGAATGAACCGAATGACTTGCTTTTTCTGAATTCTTGGGTGGGATTATCTTATTGACGGTTACATGTTCACTTCTAAGCTGACGTCTTGCTCTGTGCTTTTCTGCTAACCCGTAAACTTCTTCCCCGATCGGATAATCACCCGTTAGTTGCTTTGAAGAGTCTGAGTGAGAAAGCTACTATGGCCACGTCTTTGCTTTGTTCTTGAGAGCATTCCCCACTCAAACCCTTTCTCCCATGCCCGACAACTCATTTGTCGCACACCGTCCGTGTAAATGGATCTTTCACATACTCCCTCTTATGTTTCCCTATTGGTCTCACTACCCCGGTAACTAGATTGACTCTCCTTATCAAGAGATTCCATCTAGTGAATCTAGTCCGAGGTGGAAGTCGTATTAACCCGCAGGATCTCTAAAGATGAGTACGCCCAGATCTGATTCACTTGCAGGTATTCGAGAACAAGCCCCTCTAGAGATGAATGTGCAGCTGACTCAATCACTGTGGATTCTGCGGCATCAATCCCAGTTGCCTTTCTTCGGCCGTATTCTAAGAATAAATCCCATTCTTGCTAAGAGCGGTAATTCCTTTAGGCCACTCACTGGAACCCCAAGAATTTGTCCTAAATCGTATTTGCTTTCCTATTCATTATTCATTGCCTTTCCTTCCCCCGGTTGGTTTCGCTCTCTTGGAACGTTCATTCCTTGTAAGAACAATCCTACATCTAAACCTTGTTCTTGCTACTTAGGGACTATAACTCCTAGAAGTCGAACTCGCTCGCAGGTAGGGAGAATTGGTTCACATTCATTCCCAGCTAACCAACAGAGTGACTAGTGGTGGGCAAGAGGGTTTACAGGGTGAGGTAGTTTATTTATTAAATAATCATTCCCATGGTCATAGTTCAATTCGTTAGCTTTCTAAACTCCTGGGATATCTACTAGTTATCGCCTTGAGTCTGCCCTTCCTAGTTAGGCCATTTCCTATTGCCCGTACTAAAGCACCAACAGCGGGAGACTCATTCAAAGAACACCAAGGCAATGGCAATCTCGATTAAAAAAAGAGAAGGCTTTGTTGTTTCCTTCCCCCTAAAGCTAAATCGACTGCGGATCTTAGCAGCATCGCTTATTTCTCCAACGTCTTCTTCTTTTTCAATAGCAATAGCATCGGAGTCGTTCACAAGAACTGACTATTCTCTTTCGAAACCTAGAAAGCGAGAAAGAGAAGTGCTTTAATTAAGCAGAAGTGATCAACGAAGACCTAAAAGCAGTTATGTTATATAAAGCACTGCTGCCATTTCCTTTGCTACCGGCTTCTTTCAGTCCTAAAGTGAAAGTAAATCAAGAGGGTAAAGTAAACTCGATCTATCTTTCCGGCTTAGCCGAACTTCTCACCTGGTATGTTTTGTATGCCCTACCAGGGGAATCCTGAAGTTACTTCAGGATATTCTGATTCAAGCTCTGAACAAAAGCTTATTCTTTTCTCTATTGTACCCTCATCGGCATCTCCTTACGCTGATTCAATAGCAGCTGGATTGTGAACAAGAGCTGAAACACGTGAAAGCTCAAAGCTACTGGTTCTGTCATACTCTATTCTAGTTCTTTCTACTCTCGAGTTACCTTTCGAGCAGACTCAGAAAAAGAAGAAGCCCACGAAGCGGTAGCAGCTACTTCTTTTCTTCTGCTTCTTCGGTTGTTGCTGCCTAATTAGCTACGATCAATGAAAATATCGTAAGATAAGAAAGCTGTGCCACGAACAGCGCTTTGCCCTTTCTATATTCTATATAAGCTGCACTACGCCGAATGATAAAGATTTCCTGCTCCCATCTATTTGTTGTGGGGCATCCCATGCTTTCTCGTGGTCAACAACCAACCACAACTCACTCGAATTCTTCACTACTCATACAGGCTTAACTCCGTTAAGCTGTCTGGAGGGAATCCTTTTTTCTCAATCAATCATGCCTCAACCGTCAGGTCGGACATACCCTGAAACTTTGAATATCCTTCGCCCGTTATCTCCTCATCTTCCTATTTATAAGCCACAGCTCACTTCGACGTTTCCAATTTCCCATAGAATCTCCGGTGCTTTCCTAGCCACGATTGTTTTGTTTTTTTATCTTCTTTGTCTGAAAATGGGTTTGATTTGCTTCACCTATGAGAATTTCTACCAATTCTTCTTTTATTTTTATTCATCAAAGCTTATCCTAATCTCCGTCGAGATTACTGCCTTAGCCCTGTCCTATCATCTGTATAATGGGGTTCGTCATTTATTGACGGATTTTTCGGGATTTCTCTTTCTTAGAATTGGAAGAAAAAGATTGAAATGATTATGATTGTTCAAAATTGCACCTATACCTTTGACTTTGAGATTAAAAAAAAAAATGTGAATTTTCTTATTAAATTTTACGTTGATAGCTCTCTTCTTTAAAGCTTATGCTGTAGAAGCTGACATCGGGCTATTGGCGTTTTATCTGCATCTTCCCGAACAAGACCCAGAAGGGCTTCGCTTTGTTTGGGATGAACTCGCAAGGAGTCGACCCGAGGACTTCCCTCGTAGAGTGGCGTCTTTTAGAATTATAAGACAAGACTCTTTTTTCTTAGTGAAACTAAAAAAAAAAGAGTTTGAGCTCTTTTGGTTTACTTTTAGCCACGCGGGGCGGCTATCCGCATGTGTCCCAAAGTGACGTCCATTTTTTTGTAATGGGTATACTCGAGAGAAAAGTTTGGAATTCGACCTCTCCTTATACGCTTACGCTCTAAAAAGGGGTCATGGACTTTTCTTTTAGTTTAGGATTAGGATCCCCTTTCTACATTCAATTCTTTATTGAGCCTGGTGTGGAATCACCATCATTACACATTCATTGTTGATTTGGCTGCTGGTCTAGCGATCCTTCCTAGCCGCCGCCTAGAGTGCAGCCTGCTTGCTGAAGACCGTAACGTAAGTAACTCAGTGCTCCATACGGGGGAAATGAAAGCAGAATTCGTTCGGATCCTCCCACATGTTCAATCTTTTTTTAGCGGTTTTTCCAGAGATCTTTATCATTAATGCAACCTTTATTTTGCTCATTCATGGAGTTGTATTTAGTACCTCTAAGAAATATGATTATCCGCCGTTAGTCAGTAATGTGGGTTGGCTTGGATTACTTAGTGTTGCGCGCCTAGGAGGGCAGCGCGCTTTGGGATGCGGAGGAGCTATTATCGCCCAGTCCCCTAACCTAATGCGGCACCGGGTTCGGACCGCAGGGAACCGTAGCATGGGGAGACGTCTAATCCTTTTGCCGCCGCAAGGCTGGCTAATCGTACGCAGCAGGCTCGAAGACCCCTGGTTCTGGAAGGCACATGAGTCCGAACGCTATGTTGAATGTGCGACCGACACTACACTACGTAGGTACCTGTGCAGGTGAGGCGTCGGTCGGTCCTAGAAACGGCGGCAGCGGCGCGAGGAGTTAACGACCGGACGTGCTGCAACCTAGGGATCACCAGGCAGCTCTTTCGCTCTATAGGGATCGGGGGGGCATAGCACAATTCTTCTTGGAGGAGGGTTGGTTTGCCCGGGTGACTGATCCTGCCATAATGTACTCCTACCGGCAACCGAAGTCGAGCATACATACGACGATCTTCATGCGTGAATAGCCGGGAGGAAAGAAAGGGCGGTAGATGATAATGAAAAAGGGCGCCGCGTCTGGACGGGCGGGCGGAATGGATGAGCGAAAGGCGCCATGGAGTGAGGAATATCCCGAGTCTCATGTAAGACAACTAAATGCACCTCGAGGTGCTGCCGTGGGGGACCTTCTCGAG